TTCCATAACATTGAATACTATAATTCGCATTTCGAACAGGCATAGATACAGCATCTATAGGATAACTTGCATCTTGGTTGGTGGTTCTCGTACGATATCCGCGATTTCTCTCGATTTCTAATCCAATACAAAAATTAATTGGTTCGGTGATACTAGCTATATGCTGTGTAGTATCAACTATTTTCACAGAAGGTGGTGAGATTATATCTTGAGCAGTTACATATTTAGGACCCCTAACACAGATAAATGCATCACGAGTCCCGTACAGATCGCTTCTAACTATAATTTCTTTCAAATTCATTAAAATTTCATGTACTGATTCCTCAATACCTACTATTGTAGAATATTCATGTGGTACCCTCTCAGATTTTGCACATGTGATACATGTTCCTTCTATTTCTCCAAGTAAAGACCTTCGCATCGCGGTACCTATCGTATCAGCTTGACCTTTCATAAGCGGAGATAGAACGAAACGACCATAATAAAGACGCTTACTGTCTGCTTTTGATTCAACACACTTCCACTGTAGTGTCCGATTGGATACTGGTACTTCCTTTCGAACCATACTAATCGAAATTGATGGGGTCATTGGATCCTTTATTTTTCTTCGAATCTTTTCCTTTTTGATTTCTACACGCGTCTTTTTTTAGGGGGTCTACATCCATTATGTGGCATGGGAGTTACGTCACGTACGAAACTTAATAGTACACCACTTCTGCGAATGGCTCGTAATGCTGCATCTCTTCCGAGACCAGGTCCCTTTATCATAACTTCTGCTCGTTGCATACCCTGATCCACTACCGTACGAATAGCATTTGTTGCTGCGGTTTGAGCAGCAAACGGTGTTCCTCTTCTTGTGCCTCTGAATCCACAGGTACCCGCGGAGCACCAAGAAACCACCCGCCCTCGTACATCTGTAACAGTCACAATGGTATTATTGAAACTCGCTTGAACATGAATAACTCCTTTGGGTATTCTACGTCCATTCTTACGTGAACCAATACGTCCATTTCTACGCGAACCAATTCTTGGTATAGGTTTTTTCATATTTTATTATCTCATAAATATGAGTCAAAGATATACGGATATATCCATTTCATGTCAAAAATAGATCCTTTATTTGTTGGGCACCCTGTGAAGTCCTCTTTTATAAATATAAAAATTACCCCTGTCTCTGTTTATGTCTCGGATTGGAACAAATTACTATAATTCGTCCTCGCCTACGAATCAGTCGACATTTTTCACAAATCTTACGAACAGAGGCTCTTATTTTCATATGTGTCGCTCCTTACTTAATTGAATTCTGAATTTCTTCCTTGGAAGAAAAAAAGAAGTTTCTTGAACTTTTGAGCCTCGATATCCTTATGGAAGAAATGAAAGGAATTTTTAAGAAGCCGTCTAATCATTCGAATCTTTGTTGCGAAGCCTATAAATAATACGTCCCCTGGTTGAATCATAACGACTTACTTCAATTTTCACTCTATCGCCTGGTAATATCCGTATAAAACTACGTCGGATCCTTCCTGAAACATAACCTAGAACCAGGTCTCCATTATCTAAGCGAACTTGGAACATGCCATTGGGAAGTGATTCAGTAATTAAACCTTCATGAATTAATTTTTGTTCTTTCATTCCAGGTAACCCCCTTCCTTGAAGTATCAACTAATAGAGGATAAGCGGTATTAGCCAACTTGTCTCTCCTCTCTTTTTCATAAAATAAATAGGAAGTTACGGATAAAATTCGTATACCAGAAGGATCACCATATATAACATAAAATCTCTCCTCCAATTCCTTCTCGTCGAGCCTCTCGATCTGTCATTATACCTCGAGAAGTAGAAAGAATTACAACCCCCATTCCACCTGAAATCCTAGGAATTCGTTGATAGTTGGAATAGATTCGTAGACCGGATCTGCTTATACGTTTTAAAGTCTTTCTATATGTCCCTTTCCTATTCCTTTTATGTCGCAAGGTTAAAACCAGGAAATTTTTGTTGTTTTCCCGATGTTTCCTAACGTTTTCAATAAAACCTTCTTGTAGAATTATTTTAACAATGTTTTCGGTTATATTGGTAGATGCTATTCGAACCATTCTTTTTTTATCCATGTCGGCATTTCTTATACAAGTTATTATATTGGCAATAGTGTCCCTACCCATGACGAACTATAATTATTAGTATCTCCTGACTTTGATATGATCAACATGTTCCTTATTTCTTTATTTTTTATGAAATGGAAATGAAAGGTATATGCGTGAGACACAATCCACTAATTGATTGATCCGTTTTAGATACTATACCATTGTCTCATCTACTATCATTAGAATACCTCGGGAGCTAATGATACTATCTTAGTGAAATTCAAATGTCTCAATTCCCCAGCGATCGAACCAAAGACTCGAGTTCCTTTTGGATTTCCCTCTGGATCAATAACAACTGCTGCATTGTCATCATATCGTATTATTATACCGTTGTCACGTTTGAGTTCTTTACATGTACGTACAATTACAGCTCTGATCACTTCTGATCTTTCCAGGGGCATATTGGGTACTGCTTCTTTGATTACAGCAACAATAACGTCACCAATATGAGCATATCGGGGGTTACTAGCTCCTACGATTCGAATACACATCAATTCTCGAGCCCCGCTGTTGTCCGCTACATTCAAATAGGTTTGAGCTTGAATCATTTTTTTTTTTTTTGTTTTTGCAAAGTACGGGGGGAGAGAAATAAATATTTTCTGTCCAGAAAGAAATAAACCAGCGATTCTATTTTTCATCACACATATCTCTTAGGTTCCACACCCCTATTTCGCACTAATGAATTGAGTTCGTATAGGCATTTTGCACGCGGCTATTTCCATAGCTGCTCTGGCGACAGTTTCTGGCACTCCGCCCATTTCATGAAGTATTCGACCCGGTTTAATTACAGAAACCCAATATTCAGGAGATCCCTTTCCCGAACCCATACGTGTTTCCGCGGGTCTTACTGTAATGGGTTTGTCGGGGAATACGCGTACCCATATTTTTCCGCCGCGACGAGCGTATCGTGTCATTGCTCGTCTACCCGCTTCTATTTGTCTAGATGTGATCCAAGCAGGTTCAAGTGCCTGAAGAGCGTATCTACCGAAACAAATATGATTGCCCCGAGAAGATACTCCCTTCATTCTTCCTCTATGTTGTTTACGGAATCTGGTTCTTTTAGGGTTATAGTTGATGGTAGTGCTTTAATCCCATCTCTACTGCAGAACCGGACATGAGAGTTTTTTCTCATCCAGCTCCTTGCGAATTAAACGATTCAATCTATATATACATGTATTTAATGAATAATACATTGAATCATCGGATTCATTCAGATTAAATTTCTAACGTACGAATTAGATTCAGATATCTGTTCTATTTCTATATAGATAGAATAATAGAATATAGAATTCTAAAAAGGATTCTATTCTAAAAGATAACATTATCTATAGATATACGTACTTCTAATTTCATTTAATTCTTATATTAACTTAGAATTTAATTTTTATATTATTAAGTATAAGAAAATAGAATTCTTATAATTAATAAAGAAAGAATCCTACCGAATCCGAATTGTCCAACATTTTCCAATCCAACAAGGATTTCGCGGGCGAATATTTACTCTTTCAATATCTGCTTCATTCATAGGTTCAGGTCAACCTATGACCTCTCAGAAAAAAGAAAAGGGTTCTTGGTTTGTTCCGCCATCCCATCCAATGAATCAGTAGGATTCGTTTTCAATAGAATCTTATGCAGTCACTGGTTCCGTCGTTCCCATAGCTTCTCCATTAATGTCTAGGCCTTGCCTTTGCAATGGAGCTTTCAATTTGTTCCCGAGTCAATCTTCTCAGTCTGTATCAACTCAATGCTCTTTATTATTTCTCCTAGGAACCAAATTAATCTAATTATTTTATTTAAATTTTTAATATTTTTATCGACCAATCGGTATTGATGCTTTGTCACACTGCCTTTCTTTATGTGAGATGATTCATAGACCATACATATTGGAATAATATATCGTTCTTCTTCTCTTTCTCTCATTCTTCCTTTTATCCATATCCCTCTATTTTCGTTTAACAATGCACAATCAATAGTGATTTATTTGTACATAGAAAGGATTTCCATTGCTGCAACTATAAAATAGATAATCATATAGTGAATGAATGCTTCTTTGGATCTTAAGAATACGAAGCAATGAGTTGGTTATTAGTTCATACTAGGAGTCGGTCTTTCTATATTCCATAATTTTATTTTAGTCCCAACTCCAAAAAAAACCGGATCTCAACGAGTCACACACTAAGCATTGCAATTTTACCAAATGGTTAATCAAATCTTTATTCAGCCATATAGAATTGAATTCATCATTTTTGGATGAAGGCAAAGGAGTGAAATAGTTTTTCGTTTTTGTCCCTATCCGCAAAATAGAAAGGACCTTTTATTCTTCATCTACAAATATCCAAATTTTGATCCCTAATACCCCGTAGATAGTTTGAACCATATAAGAACAATAATCAATTTTAGCTCGAATAGTGTGTAGGGGAACCCTGCCTTCTCTGATCCATTCGACACGGGCAATCTCTTTTCCGTTCAGACGCCCCGCAATTTGTACCCGAATCCCCTTTGTATTTGCTTGTTCAGCTAATTCAATAGCTTTTTTCATTGCTTTTCGAAATGAAACTCTATTTTTTAATTGCAGAGCAATATATTCTGCAAGAATATTAGGTTGTTCATAGGGTCTTGCAATTCTTGTGATAGTAATGTTGAGTCTCCGGTTCATAGAATTTAACTTTTTTTGTACATCTGTTCGTAATTCTTCGATTCCTCGGGTTGGGCCCTCAATTAACAAATTGGAGGACCCAATATAGATTGTGACCTGGATGAGATCGATTCTTTTTTGAATCCCTAGACGTGCAATTCCTTGGAACCCTGAGGATATTCTCATGTGTTTTTGTACATAATTCTTGATACAATCCCGTATTTTTTCATCTTCTTGTAGATTCCTCGAATAATCCTTTGGTTGTGCGAACCAAAGGGAACGATGACTTTGGGTTGTGCCAAGTCTGAAACCAAGTGGATTTATTTTCTGTCCCATATCTATACTATATAATTTTCTATTATTTATTTCTTATTTTATATATATATGAATTTTATTTCATTTTATTTAATTTCAGTATTCAGTTAAGGTAAGATTTATTTTTGTAAGGCTTGATCTGTCAAATTCAAACTACAAGGGGACTCTTTTTTCTTTCCTTTAAAACAATAGTTATATGACAAGTGGGTCTTTTTATCGGATAACTGCGTCCCCTAGCTTTAGGTTTGAACTTTTTCATCATGGCACCTCCATGGACTTCCGCTTTACTAATGAATGAATCAGCTTCGTTCAAACCCATATTGTGACTAGCATTTGCCGCTGCAGAGTAAACCAATTTGAAAACGGGATAACATACTCGATACGGCATGAGTTCTAGTATCATAAGTGTTTGTTCATAAGAGCAACCGCGAATCTGATCAATAACTCTTCGCGCTTTGTGAGGGGACATACATATATGTTTAGCTAATGCTCGTATTTCTGTACCTGAGATTTTATTTATCATAATTTTTTACCTCCTGAATGATGAGTGCCCAATTAACGACGAAATTTACTATCGTTTCTCGCATGTCCCTGGAAAGTAAGAGTAGGTGCAAATTCTCCCAATTTGTGACCTACCATACGATCTGTTACATAAACAGGTAAATGCTCTTTTCCATTATGAATAGCAATTGTATGACCAATCATAGTGGGTATAATGGTAGATGCCCGGGACCAAGTTACTATAATTTCTTTTTCCTCCCTCGTGTTAAGCTTATGAATTTTTAATAATAAATTATTAGCTACAAAAGGATTTTTTTTAAGTGAACGTGACATAGTGAAGAACTCCTCCTTTTCGTTTTTTCTTTTTTTATGTCGTTCGCCCGACTTGTTCTATTTACTTACGACGACGAAGAATGAAACTATCACTATATTTCTTCTTTTTCCTACTTCTTCTTCCAAGCGCGGGATAACCCCAAGGGGTTGTGGGTTTTTTTCTACCAATTGGGGCCCTCCCTTCACCACCCCCATGGGGATGGTCTACAGGGTTCATAACTACTCCTCTTACTACAGGACGCTTACCTAGCCAACATTTAGATCCGGCTCTACCCAAAATTTTCTGGTTCACCCCAACATTACCCACTTGTCCGACTGTTGCTGAGCAGTTTTTGGATATCAAACGAACCTCCCCAGATGGTAATCTTAATGTGGCCGATTTACCCTCTTTTGCAATCAGTTTCGCTACAGCACCTGCTGCTCTAGCTAATTGTCCACCCTTTCCAAGTGTTATTTCTATATTATGTATGGCCGTGCCTAAGGGCATATCGGTTGAAGTAGATTCTTCTTTTTGATCAATAAAAACCCCTTCCCAAACTGTACAAGCTTCTTCCAAAGCATACGGCTTTCTGGATGTATATGATGATATCTAGACAGGTGGATCTTATATGAATCGTATGATGAAGTACCACACGAGTAGATATATAGGAATCCAAATCTGTCGAATCACTCATCCTACGATTTTATACATCCTAGGTCTCCCCATTCCGTCATCTGGCTTATGTTCTTCATGTAGCACTCAGACCGAATGACTCTATGAAATTACGTCGACACTTCCACATATTACGGGTAACGTAGGAGACATCTCTTCCCCCGGGGGATCTTTAGAATTACCATTGCTTAGCTTTCAATTTGCCTCTGACCATCAAATGAAATGTGAATAACCCGTCCCCCTCTCTTTGAAACAAGGGGCGCTTCCGGTTCTGTCCGTGCTTCAAACAATTTAGTCTTCTCCATATTACCATATCTCTAGAGTCAATCATTTTATATGAGGAACCACTGAACTCAATCACCTGCTGCCGTTACTCTTCAGTTTTCTGTTGAGGTCTATCCCGCTCAAATTGGATCAGTGATCGATTTCTAGGTTTCGTCGTAAACCTAATTGGTTACTTCCAATTACGTAAATCAATGGTTCAAACCGCACTCAAAGGTAGGGCATTTCCCATTGATATAGGAACTTCTGTACCAGAAACAATGGTATCTCCAATTATAGCCCCTCTGGGATGTAAAATATATCTCTTCTCACCATCCCCATAGTGTATGAGACAAATGTATGCATTTCGATTAGGGTCGTATTCTATGGTTACGATTCTACCAGATATGTCTTTTTCATTCCGTCGAAAATCGATTTTACGGTATAGACGCTTATGACCCCCCCCTCTATGCCCTGCGGTAATGATTCCTCTGGCATTACGACCTTTACCACAACGATGCTGTCCATAGATCAAATTCTTTCGTGGATTGGATTTCACTTGACTGTCTACGGCTCCATTGCGTGTGCTCGGGGTAGAAGTTTTGTATAAATGTATCGCCGTGTTATTAAGTATTTTGATTTAAGTCCTTTTCTCTATAAGAGGTGGAATAGAATAACCCGGTTGAAGCGTAATGATCATACGTCTGTAATGCATTCTATGTCCCATAAGAGGTCCCATTCTTCTACCCTTTCCCGGGACCGGGAGTCGATGACTATTCATAGCTATTACCTTGACACCAAAGAAGAGTTCGATCCAATGCTTTATTTCTGCCCTAGTTGATCCTGATTCGACATTAGAAGTATATTGATTGTTCCCCAATAACCGAATACTTTTTTCTGTAAATACTGCATATTTGATTCCATCCATAAATCCATTTTCTTCCCTATGAGTTCCAGTATCGATAAGAATTCTAGTTCTTACTGTTCATATGTTATGGTATGAATATACCATACCAATTCGTTATGTATGGATGATGAGATTCCATTGATACAGAGCCAATTCCAATAGACTTATTAAACATTCCAATTGGCGTGCATCCAGCAGGAATTGAACCTACGAATTTGCCAATTATGAGTTGGGCGCTTTAACCATTCAGCCATGGATGCTTAATTTCACAAGGATCATCATAAGATAAGTATCATCACGAATAAGCAAATTCCAATTGAAATGAAATCTTTAGGAGGAATCAATGAAAGGACATCAACTCAAATCCTGGATCTTCGAATTGAGAGAGATATTGAGAGAGATCAAGAATTCTCACTATTTCTTAGATTCATGGACAAAATTGAATTTAGTGGGATCTTTCACTCACATTTTTTTCCACCAAGAACGTTTTATGAAACTCTTTGACCCCCGAATTTGGAGTATCCTACTTTCATGCGATTCGCAGAGTTCAACAAGCAATCGATATTTCACGATCAAAGGTGTAGTACTGCTTGTAGTAGCGGTCCTTATATATCGTATTAACAATCGAAATATGGTCGAAAGAAAAAATCTCTATTTGATGAGGCTTCTTCCTATACCTATGAATTCCATTGGGCCCAGAAATGATACATTGGAAGAATCTTTTTTGTCTTCCAATATCAATAGGTTGATTGTTTCGCTCCTGTATCTTCCAAAAGGGAAAAAGATCTCTGAGAGTTGTTTCATGGATCCGAAAGAGAGTACTTGGCTTCTCCCAATAACTAAAAAGTGTATCATGCCTGAATCTAACTGGGGTTCGCGGTGGTGGAGGAACCGGATCGGAAAAAAGAGGGATTCTAGTTGTAAGATATCTAATGAAACAGTAGCTGGAATTGAGATCTCATTCAAAGAGAAAGATATCAAATATCTGGAGTTTCTTTTTGTATCCTATACGGATACGGATGATCCGATCCGCAAGGACCATGATTTGGAATTGTTTGATCGTCTTTCTCCGGGGAAGAAGCAAAACATAATCAACTTGAATTCGGGACAGCTATTCGAAATCTTAGTGAAACACTTGATTTGTTATCTCATGTCTGCTTTTCGTGAAAAAAGACCAATTGAAGTGGAGGGTTTCTTCAAACAACAAGGAGCTGAGGCAACTATTCAATCAAATGATATTGAGCATGTTCCCCGTCTCTTCTCGGGAAACAAAAACAAGTGGGGTATTTCTTTGCAAAATTGCGCTCAATTTCATATGTGGCAATTCCACCAGGATCTCTTCGTTAGTTGGGGGAAGAATCAGCACGAATCGGATTTTTTGAGGAACGTATCGAGAGAGAATTTGATTTGGTTAGGCAGTATGTGGTTGGTAAACAAGGATAGGTTTTTTAGCAAGGTACGGAATGTATCGTCAAATATTCAATACGATTCCACAAGATCTATTTTCGTTAAAGTAACGGATTCTAGCCAATTGAAAGGATCTTCTGATCAATCCAGAGATCATTTCAATTCCATTAGTAATGAGGATTCGGAATATCACACATTGATACATCAAACAGAAATTGAGCAACTAAAAGAAAGATCGATTCTTTGGGATCCTTCCTTTCTTCAAACGGAACGAACAGAGATAGAATCAGATCGATTCCCGAAATGCCTTTCTGGATATTTCTCAATGTCCCGGCTATTCACGGAACGTGAGAAGCAGATGAATAATCATCTGTTTCCGGAAGAAATCGAAGAATTTATTGGGAATCCTACAAGATCAATTCGTTCTTTTTTCTCTGACAGATGGTCAGAACTTCATCTGGGGTCGAATGCTACTGAGAGGTCCACTAGAGATCAGAAATTGTTGAAGAAACAACAAGATGTTTCTTTTGTCCCTTCCAGGCGATCGGAAAATAAAGAAATGGTTGATATATTCAAGATAATTACGTATTTACAAAATACCGTCTCAATTCATCCTATTTCATCAGATCCGGGATGTGATATGGTTCCGAAGGATGAACCGGATATGGACAGTTCCAATAAGATTTCATTCTTGAACAAAAATCCATTTTGTGATTTATTCCACCTATTCCATGGCCGGAACAAAGGTGGATACACGTTACACCACGATTTTGAATCAGAAGAGAGATTTCAAGAAAGGGCAGATCTATTCACTCTATCAATAACCGAGCCCGATCTGATGTATCATAAGGGATTTGCCTTTTCTATTGATTCCTACGGATTGGATCAAAAAAAATTATTGAATGAGGTATTCAACTCCAGGGATGAATCGAAAAAGAAATCTTTATTGGTTCTACCTCATATTTTTTATGAAGAGAATGAATCTTTTTATCGAAGGATCAGAACAAAATCGGTCCGGATCTCCTGCAGGAATGGTTTGGAAGATCCAAAAATAGTGGTATTTGCTAGCAACAACATAATGGAGGCAGTCAATCAATATAGATTGATCCGAAATCTGATTCAAATCCAATATAGCACCTATGGGTACATAAGAAATGTATCGAAGAGATTCTTTTTAATGAATAGATCCGATCGCAACTTCGAATATGGAATTCAAAGGGATCAAATAGGAAATGATACTCTGAATCATATAACTATAATGAAATATACGATCAACCAACATTTATCGAATTTGAAAAAGAGTCAGAAGAAATGGTTCGATCCTCTTATTTCTCGAACCGAGAGATCCATGAATCGGGATCCTAATGCATATAGATACAAATGGTCCAATGGGAGCAAGAATTTCCAAGAACATTTGGAACATTTCGTTTCTGAACAGAAGAACCGTTTTCAAGTAGTGTTCGATCGATTACGTATTAATCAACATTCGATTGATTGGTCCGAGGTTATCGACAAACAAGATTTGTCTAAGTCACTTCGTTTCTTTTTGTCCAAGTCACTTCTCTTTTTGTCTAAGTCACTTCCTTTTTTCTTTGTGAGTATCGGGAATATCCCCATTCATAGGTCCGAGATCCACATCTATGAATTGAAAGGTCCGAATGATCAACTCTGCAATCAGTTGTTAGAATCAATAGGTGTTCAAATCGTTCATTTGAACAAATTGAAACCTTTCTTATTAGATGATCATGATACTTCCCAAAGATCGAAATTATTGATCAATGGAGGAACAATAGCACGATTTTGGTTCAATAAGATACCAAAGTGGATGATTGACTCATTCCATACTAGGAATAATCGCGGGAAATCCTTTGAGAACACGGATTCCTATTTCTCAATGATATCCCACGATCGAGACAATTGGCTGAATCCCGTGAAACCCTTTCATAGGAGTTCATTGATATCTTCTTTTTATAAAGCAAATCAACTTCGATTCTTGAATAATCCACATCACTTCTGGTTCTATTGTAACAAAAGATTCCCTTTTTATGCGGAAAAGACCCGTATCAATAATTATGATCTTACATATGGACAATTCCTCAATATCTCGTTCATTCGCAACAAGATATTTTCTTTGTGCGTCGGTAAAAAAAAACATGTTTTTTTGGAGAGAGATACTATTTCACCTTCGCCAATTGAGTCACAGGTATCTGACATATTCATACCTAACGATTTTCCACAAAGTGGTGACGAAACGTATAACTTGTACAAATCTTTCCATTTTCCAACTCGATCCGATCCATTCGTTCGTAGAGCTATTTACTCGATCGCAGACATTTCTGGAACACCTCTGACAGAGGAACAAAGAGTCAATTTTGAAGGAACTTATTGTCAGCCTCTTTCAGATCTGAATCTATCTGATTCAGAAGGGAAGAACTTGCATCAGTATCTCAGTTTCAATTCAAACATGGGTTTGATTCACACTCCATGTTCTGAGAAATATTTACCATCCGGAAAGAGGAAAAAACGGAATCTTTGTCTAAATAAATGCGTTGAGAAACGGCAGATGTATAGAACCTTTCAACGAGATAGTGCTTTTTCAAATATCTCAAAATGGAATCTGTTCCAAACATATATGCCATGGTTCCTTACTTCGACAGGGTGCAAATATATAAATTTCATCCTTTTAGATACTTTTTCAGACCCATTGCCGATACTAAGTAGCAGTCACAAATTTGTATCCATTTTTCATGATATTATGCATGGATCGGCATGGTCAATTCCTCAGAAAAAATTGCGGGCGATTCTTCCACAATGGAATCTGATAAGTGAGATTTCGAGTAAATGTTTACAGAATCTTCTTCTGTCCGAAGAAATGATTCATCGAAATAATGAGTCACCCGTTCCATTGATATGGACACATCTGAGATCACCAAATCCTCGAGAGTTCTTCTATTCAAGCCTTTTCCTTCTTCTTGTTGCTGGATATCTCGTTCGTACACATCTTCTCTTTGTTTCCCGAGTCTCTAGTGAGTTACATACAGAGTTAGAAAAGATCAAATCTTTGATGATTCCATCATACATGATGGAGTTGCGAAAACTTCTGGATAGTTATCCTCCACCTGAACTGAATTCTTTCTGGTTAAAGAATCTCTTTCTAGTTGCTCTGGAACAATTAGGAGATTCTCCGGAAGAAATACGGGGTTCTGATTCTGGCGGCAACATGCTATTGGGTGGCGGTCCCGCTTATGGGGTCAAATCAATACGTTCTAAGAAGAAAGATTTGAATATCAATCTCATCGATATCATCGATCTCATAAGTATCATACCAAATCCCGTCAATCCAATCACTTTTTCGATAAATACGAGACGTTTAAGTCGTACGAGTAAAGAGATCTATTCATTGATAAGAAAAAGAAAAAACGTGAACAGCGATTGGATTGATGGGAAAATAGAATCCTGGGTCGCGAACAGTGATTTGATTGATGATGAAGAAAGAGAATTCTTGGTTCAGTTCTCCGCCTTAACGACAGAAAAAAGGATTGATCAAATTCTATGGAGTCTGACTCATAGTGATCCTTTCTCAAAGAATGACTCTGGTTATCAAATGATTGAACAACCGGGATCAATTTACTTACGATACTTAGTTGACATTCATAAAAAGTATCTAATGAATTCTGAGTTCAATAGATCCTGTTTAGCAGAAAGACGAATATTCCTTGCTCATTATCAGACAATCACTTATTCACAAACCTCGTGTGGGGCTAATAGTTCTCATTTCCCATCTCATGGAAAACCCTTTTCGCTCCGCTTAGACCTATCCCCTTCTAGGGGTATTTTAGTGATAGGTTCTATAGGAACTGGACGATCCTATTTGGTCAAATACCTAGCGACAAACTCCTACCTTCCTTCCATTACGGTATCTCCGAACAAGTTCCTGGATGACAAGCCTAAAGGTTATCTTATTGATGATATTGATGATAGTGACGATATCGATCTTGATGATAGTAATAGTATTGATGATAGTGACGATGTCGATATTGGTGATAGTGATGATATCGATATTGATGATGACCTTGATGCGGAGCTGCTAACTATGACGAATGTGCTAACTATGTATATGACGCCGAAAATGGACCGGTTTGATATCACCCCTCAATTAGAATTAGCAAAAGCAATGTCTCCTTGCATAATATGGATTCCAAACATTCATGATCTGTATGTGAATGAGTCGAATTACTTATCCCTCGGTCTATTAGTGAACCATCTCTCCAGAGATTGTGAAAGATGTTCCACTAGAAATATTCTTGTTATTGCTTCGACTCATATTCCCCAAAAAGTGGATCCCGCTCTAATAGCTCCGAATAAATCAAATACATGCATTAAGATACGAAGGCTTCTTATTCCACAACAACGAAAGCACTTTTTCATTCTTTCATATACTAGGGGATTCCACTTGGAAAAGAAGATGTTCCATACTAACGGATTCGGGTCCATAACCATGGGTTCCAATGCACGAGATCTTGTAGCACTTACCAATGAGGCCCTATCAATTAGTATTACACAGAAGAAATCAATTATAGACACTAATACAATTAGATCAGCTCTTCATAGACAAACTTGGGATTTGCGATCCCAGGTAAGATCCGTTCAGGATCATGGGATCCTTTTCTATCAGATAGGAAGGTCCTTTGCACAAAATGTACTTCTAAGTAATTGCTCCATAGATCCTATATCTACCTATATGAAGAAGAAATCATGTAAGGAAGGGGATTCTTATTTGTACAAATGGTACTTCGAACTTGGAACGAGCATAAAGAAATTAACGACACTTCTTTATCTTTTGAGTTGTTCTGCCGGATCGGTCGCTCAAGATCTTTGGTCTCCACCCGGACCCGATGAAAAAAATTGGATCACTTCTTATGGATTCGTTGAGAATGATTCTGATCTAGTTCATGGCCTATTAGAAGGCGCTCTGGTGGGATCCTCACGGACAGAAAAAGATTGCAGTCAGTTTGATAATGATCGAGTGACATTGCTTCTTCGGTCCGAACCAAGGAATCCGTTAGATATGATGCAAAATGGATCTTGTTCTATCGTTGATCAGAGATTTCTATATGAAAAATACGAATCGGAGTTTGAAGAAGGGGAAGGAGAAGGAACCCTCGACCCGCAACAGATAGAGGAGGATTTATTCAATCACATAGTTTGGGCTCCTAGAATATGGCGCCCTTGTGGCAATCTATTTGATTGTATCGAAAGGCCCAATGAATCGAGATTTCCCTATCGGTCCAGGTCATTTCGGGGCAAGCAGATCATTTCTCATAAAGAGGATGAGCTTCAAGAGAATGATTTGGAGTTCTTGCAGAGTGGAACCATGCAGTACCAGACACGAGATAGATCCTCCAAAGAACAAGGGTTTTTTCAAATAAGCCAATTCATTTGGGACCCCGCAGATCCATTCTTTTTCCTATTCAAAGATCAGCCCTTTGTCTCTGTGTTTGCACGTCGAGAATTCTTTGCAGATGAAGAGATGTCAAAGGGGCTTATTACTTCCCAAACACATTCTCCTACATCTATATATGAACGCTGGTTGATCAAGAATACGCAAGAAAAGCACTTCGAATTGTTGATTCATCGCCAGAGATGGCTTAGCACCAATAGTTCATTATCTAATGGATCTTTCCGTTCTAATACGCCATCCGAGAGTTATCAGTATTTATCAAATCTGTTCCTATCTAACGGAACGCTATTGGATCAAATGGCAAAGACATTGTTGAGAAAGAGATGGCTTTTCCCGGATGAAATGAAACATTTGATTCATGTAACAGGAGAAAGATTTCCCATTCCTTAG